GATTTCTATCTATATAAATCTTATATAGATAGAAATCCGAATATTAGATAGAAATCCCAATGGATCTTCGTGTGTTCGGGAATCAAAATAGATTGGAAATCTCTCTTGTGTTGTAACTTGGAATAAACCTTTTTCTGTAGAGGAACGGAATATCAAGTTATTCCTATGGAACGTCTAGGAACAAGAAGATTGAATCGGAAATATCGACAGATTCTTGCAGAGTCAAAAGAAATATGAAATAAAAAAAAAGATCTACGGTTCCAATTTCATATCTATCGAATTTTAAATTTTAATATCAGCATAGTGCATATAGCCATGATTCAATGGGTTAGGTCCACTTACTTTTTCTTTTGTTGATTTCTAATCTTTACAATGGATTTGACTGGAATAATGGAAAAGAAAAATATTGGGCGAGTGAAGAAACGACTTAGCATTATCATTACTCATTATAATAAACAATTATCATTACTCATTATAATAAACAAATGTGAAACTTTCTTTTCGAACTAGAATGACTAGTCTAATTAGGATACTAGAACTCATTATAAGGGTAACTTTTTATCATTAAATTATATAGTTTAGAATTCCATTATTATACAGTTGGTTACTCTTTTTTTATTACAAAAAAAAAAGTAATATCTTTATTCTTCGTTTAAATATCAATATTACCGCTTGAGGTTTTTTATCAAAACGGCCAAAAAGCCCCTTATCGGATTTGAACCGATGACTTACGCCTTACCATGGCGTTACTCTACCACTGAGTTAAAAGGGCCATTTTATTCAATTACTGAATGAGTCAGTAGGCGCATAAGATAGATCTATCTATGTATATATATATATATATATTATAAGTTATATTATAAGTATACACAGTAGACTCATACTAGTTAGTGTCCCCTTCGGGAACGATAATTTTGATTTATTTCGATAATTTTGATTTATTTAAGGAGTATTTTGATTTACTTAAGGAATATAGGTATAAGGTAATTTTGGTTTATTGATATTGGATTTGATAAATATCAATAAACCAAAATGAATTGTTTGAAGACCAACCCGAATGAAATTGATTTGAATTGACCGGACCCCCATCAGAACGAAACAAAATTCATTTGATGGATATATGTACCTACCAATTCGACGTAGATACAAGATATTTTATTAAAGCATGTGCTGAAGAGATTTTGGTTGTGCTCTGAACCCAATTTTTAGAGAAAAAACAAATTTCGATAACTTGTTGATCCCCCAGATTTTCAGATTTCGATTTCTCATCTGTTAATTTCCTGGCTTAGTGTAATATGGATATACGCCTCTCTGATCTTAACAAGAAGTTAATCAATGAATGAAAGTGGAAGAAATGAGGTTTAACCTTCTTTTTTTTTATATTAATTTTCTAGAATCTTCAGAATAAAGATTCGAATGAGTGATTCATGAATATAAATGACGAAAACGAATCAAAAAATGCTATGGTATGGGATCAGAAAAGACGTAAAGATCCTTCGGATCTAGTCATACCATTCCATTATATTGACAATTTCAAAAAACTGCTCATACTATGAGCATAGTATGATGGCGGTCGGGCAATTATGCCCCCATCGTCTAGTGGTTCAGGACATCTCTCTTTCAAGGAGGCAGCGGGGATTCGACTTCCCCTGGGGGTAGGTTACTACGAAAGGAAGTTGATCATGAATTATCAATAAGACTCGAATAGACTCTTTCTGGGTCGATGCCCGAGCGGTTAATGGGGACGGACTGTAAATTCGTTGGCAATATGTCTACGCTGGTTCAAATCCAGCTCGGCCCAATAATTAATAATTCGCTGATTCACCATGAAATGATATAACCCCTTTAGTTTTCCAGAAATGGAAGATATGAAAGAATCAAAAAAGTCAAATTTTCTGATATATCCCCACCACTATTTTTTTATTTGTTCCATTTATTTGGTCTCATAAATTCTGATTCTGATCTTGCTAGTGATCTAGATTTCTATCAGGATTATTAAGTATAAAGTCTAATGAAAAGAAGAAAGCAAAGACAAAAAGACGCTTTTTTCAATGAAAAATGGATTCTCAATCGATTTGGCAATAACGAAAGGATTACTAATAATCAATAATCCGTGCTGCTTTCTTCTTTCACTAAAGTGTATATTCATGTGGATATCACTCACGTCTCTGTTACAACAGGGCACTATTAATCGAAATCGAAATGGTTTGAATCAAATCATAAGAATACGGATGCTGTACGTTTTATTTCTCCGGGATTGTAGTTCAATTGGTCAGAGCACCGCCCTGTCAAGGCGGAAGCTGCGGGTTCGAGCCCCGTCAGTCCCGACGGATCCAAATCCAATAAAAAAATACATAAATATCTCTCTCCATTTTCTGTTAAACTGGGTACAAACGGTATAGTTTCATTCCCCGAGGTATCCTTTTTTTCTTTGTTTTCCAAGAAAATTAGATCATTAAAAAAAAGGAGTTTAGAACTTAACTCCTTCCTTTTTTCTATTTTCTGTTTGTTTGGGTTTATTTGTAAACCGTTTGGAAACAATGGAAGTGGAAAGCGGGTAGATGATTGTACAAGAAAGGCGGTAGGTTATCGAAAAGACAGAATGGAAAAGAATGATAAATCAAAATAAAGTCTTAAAATAAAAAGGAAAGGAATTCTTTTGAGTGAATCAGGAATCTAAGTTTGTATTGGTATGTGGATAAAAGATCCGCCTATGTTATACTATTCAATTCTCGACGATGCATCGACTTGATAGCTCAGATATTGTTATTCATGATATTGATCCGATTCAATATCATTGAAATCTAATCGATCCCATTGAATTGACAAACGAAAGATTTATCATCTCTATGGGATTAAATCCCGAGTTATTGCGAAGTAAAAAAAAAAAACGAAACGATGAGATTATGGAAGTAAATATTCTCGCATTTATTGCTACTGCACTGTTCATTCTAGTTCCTACTGCGTTTTTGCTTATAATATATGTAAAAACGGTCAGTCAAAGTAATTAAAGTGATTAATTTGAATTACACTCGATTTCTTAGTTCTTATCAATGATTTAAGAACTCAAAAAAAATTTTCATTTCCCAAATGCAATGAACGGACTAGAATCCGCAGTAGCCTCTAAGATCCGATAGTAAGAGTATGGTCGAACGATTCAAAAATGAATCGTTCGACCATACTATCCATTTTTATTATTGTAATCTAGAAAGATACAAACTGAATCGAGATCAATCTACAATATGTATATGGATCTTCATAAATGTTAATATCAATTAAATATATGGAATGTACATAGTATCGCAATTCTATTTCTTTGCTTCATCTATTTGTTTCCTTTATCTATTTGATTTTTGTTGATTCCAATCAATCTGAAATAATCGCGAGGCAACTCTTATTATTTTCTAATTTATAGAAAATTAGAAAGTAATCTTTTTTTTAGCATTTCAAAGAAGTAATTGATTGCGCGGTTTACAGATAATCCAAGGAGTTCTATGGTAACTTCTTCGAATTTCGAAATTCGAAAAGGGTTATCCTATCGATTTTGAATCCTTCAGCCATGATAGCAAACGCGTCAATAAAGCACAGCAGAAATAAAAGCCAATACAATTTCGGAATGAAGATATTTTTATTAATTCAATTTTTTAATTCGAAATTGAATTAAATTAATGAATTCAATATATTAAATAATTAATAAAGATGATTTATGCTTTGCAAAACGATCTATAAAAAATCTATAAAAAAGTGATAAAATTTGATTCCCCAACTCAATTCGTAGTATCTCTAGAGTCCACTCCTTCCCCATATTACGAGTGAAAGGGAAAATGTAAAGACTACCATTAACGCAGCCCAAGCGAGACTTACTATATCCATGTGAATTATGTCCCCTATCTCTCTGAATATGAAGGAATTATTCCATTAGTGTTTATTAATAATAGTGGAATCACTGGTTAAGAGTCAAAAGGGGATTCTGACCCAACACCCTTGATGAAAGACTCCAATAAATATGAAAAATGAAACTGCAGTTACGCTTTTCTTTTGAAGTATCAAAGGGAATGCTACTAATATATATATGTAGGAATACTGATACCTATTCTTTATTTTTCTTGTCCTTCATTATCATTAAGTAAAAGAAAAAAGCCAATTATTCATCCAATCTAATTCAAGACCCGGCCAGTAGACACGACATTAGTAATGGAAAAAAATCGGTAACTCTTTATTTGATATGATAGCCCTTCCACTACTATAATCTTTCCTTGAATCCTAAATACAACGAGTTACGGCACTTTAATTTAAAGAAGGGAACCCCCAGCTGTTTCCAATCAAGAAAGTCTCAAGACTACGCGTGTTTTGCTGGGAAAAATTCGGCGAGTTATAACAGCAAAGGAGAATAAAGAATAAGGGATTTCGAGTCTTGTCTTTTGTTAATCAGGCGACACCCAGATTTGAACTGGGGAAAAAGGATTTGCAGTCCCCCACCTTACCGCTCGGCCATGCCGCCAAAACGATACCAAATAGATGAAAATATTCCCCTTTTTTTGTTATTTGTTTTTTTGGGGGGGCCGGCTCCTTCCCTTCAATTAATTTTATAGTATCTCAAAACACCAAATATCTAAATACCTCTCTTTTCTATTAAAAAACCAAATGGGAATTTTTGTCAGTTACAAAAGCAAAAATTCAGAACAAATTGGAACCATTAACTATATGACTGTAAATTCATGACCCACTCTTGGATTTACATCTCAAATAGTCTTTCCCTAATGATAAATGATATAAGAAAATCAAAATTGATATATAACTAATAACTAATCGGTCTTGATTTTTTTATTGAAAAAAAAAACCTTCTCAACTCAATTTCAATTATAATGTCAATTATTAGTATATGTAAACCCCAAACATAAGTTGTGTTACACAGTTAGCTTATGGGGTATATTATTTGTGTATGATGCCTGTTTATAGGGAATTGGCGGACACTTGTCGTACTGCAATTTAGATTGATT